AGTTATAACTATAATAGAACAACAGAAAAAAACGAAAAAAGGGAAGCAAAGGGGGAAGAAACAATAATAAGAAATGTCATCTCGGTTCTATTCCATATCTAGAGAATCTAAATAGTCTTTTTTCTTATTGTTTTTGCTTAAAATCAAAAATAGGTATTTTTTTAGCATTGTCAAATCAGATAAATCCTTTTCTTTATTGTATAATCCCTTGAAAGAAAAAAGGGCCTGGCGAGGTACTGGTCAGGCCAGGCCATGGGAATAGTGGGAATAAAAAAAGGCCCTTTCGCGCGAAGAAGTCTTTCTTTTTTTTTTTTTTTTTATAATTTCTAATATATATATTAATATAATAATATAAAATATATATTTTATTGCTATTGTGTTGTGAATCTTTTATTGAATCTTTAGAATTTATCTAACTGATTGGAATTTCAGATAAAACTTATACTTAGTTGTATTACACAATACAACTTGTATATTTTGTAGATATATATTATTGTTATAGAATATAGAATTCTATTTCGAATTTACAAATTTAGATATATATCTATCGCATTTTTTTTTTTTTTTTATTATTTTTATATATATATATATATATTATTGAATATTTTTGAATATTAGTTTTTTATTTTCCATGGGGAGAGATGGCTGAGTGGACGAAAGCGTCGGATTGCTAATCCGTTGTACGATTCCTTCGTACCGAGGGTTCGAATCCCTCTCTTTCCGTTTCCGTTAATGGCTTAATGGTTGATTTATCCTTCGAATTTTTTCAATCTTTTTGATTTTTTTTTTTTCAAAATTACGAATTATATTATATAATATAATTATATATATATAATTACAAATTTTCTAAATAATAAAAATCGATAGATGAAAAATCAAGTAAAAAGAACCCCTTTTCTTTATTCTTCGCGTCCAGGATTACGTCCTGGATCATTAGATAGAAATCCAAAAATGAAGAGAGAAACAAAGAATATCACTACTGTGTAAACAAAGAGTTTGAGAGTAAGCATTACACAATCTCCAAGATCATTTTTTTTTTTTCAAAAAAAAAAAAGAGAATAGATTCTCTATTTTTATACATACCATATATCCTATTTTGTTTGATACCGAAAACCAAAGTAGTTTTTAGAAATCGAAAAGAATTTTTTTTTTTTACTTTAATTAATTACAATAAAAAAATTCTTATTATCTTATATTATCTTACTTAGCAATAATTTTTTCATCCCCACTTGTGGAGGATCACAATAAGGTTTTTTATTCACGTAAAATTCAAATAGTTAGAATGGCAAAACGAGGCGATCCGAATCGCGATTATCCAAGAATTTTCGTATTTGAATCAAGAATTCATACTGTAAGACTTGTCTGATCTTATCAATTTTTAGTATTCGAATCATTTTTCTCGAAAAAATCATTGGACATTGGACAAGATGAAAGATTTCATCGAAAGCTTACAGCAGCTTGCCAAACAAAGGCTAAGAGAAAAAAGAGTACAGGTATGACTGGCATAAAATCTACGATTGGACTCAAAAAAGCGTAGGCTTCGGGTAATTTGACTAAGAAAAAATTACTCGAATAAAGGGCAGAATTAAGACAGATCAAACTTAAGATATTAAGCATAACAGACATTTTGTTTTTAAGATAATTTTGTATTTTGATTGAGTTCTTCATAGACGGGAAAAATGAAGAAAAAAAAGAAAGATCAAAAATCCTTCTTTTTTTTTTTTTGGACTTACTCACTCAACCAAAAAACCTTCCATTCTCCTTTGAGAATAGAAAAAATTCTACTTTCATACAATATCTTAATGGAATTATATGTAATGATCAATAAATTAAGTTAAATTCTATATCTACCTGCGCCAAAATACTAACAAGAGAATCTATTATATTCTCTTGTTAGTATTTTGGCAGGGATTGACGAACAATCAATAACAACATTAGTCTTTATTAGTGTCGAATATAAATCAAAGTGGGGCGTGGCCAAGTGGTAAGGCATCGGGTTTTGGTCCCGCTATTCGGAGGTTCGAATCCTTCCGTCCCAGAGCTATAATTCTAGTAAATAAATAATTAAGATTGCATTTTTCCGTTTCTAAAGTGTAAGATTGAATAGAATTTTATTCTTTCTGCTAATCATTCTAACCAAAAAGAATCTTCTCTTTTTTTAACATTTCACAAATTCACAAAACAAAAAAGGATGATAAGTGCTCAAATAACGCGCAGATACAACTGAATAATCTGTTAGGAATTTAGGCAAGATGGGGTTATAGATTACACGAATTTGAATAAGTTGTAATATATCCATTCCCTCATATTCATATGGAATAGAAAAAAGTTTTTTATTTTTTTATTCATTCCGGGAAAAGAAATTGTATTTTTCCAATCGATTATTTGGATGTAAAAAAAAAAAAAATGAAAAATAACTTAAGATATAGAATATATCTTATGTAACGACTGTCCTAACAGAACCAATGACTATTCATGATTCCATAATTGAATCAACCGCATAGCGGTTCCAAATTCGAGGAATGTTAATGTTATGGTAAAACTTCGTTTGAAACGATGTGGTAAAAAGCAACGTGCGACTTGAAGGACACGATCTGTTGTGGATTCTTATATCCATCATTCTCTAATCTAATTAAAGGATGCTCTTGACTCGACATCCTTTGTTCTGTTTCATTCGAGCCCACATTTTTTGTTAGGGTGTTGTAATAGAAATAGTACATGATGGAGCTCGAGTAGAAAGTATTGATTCATTTCTTAAGGGGGAAGGGTCTAGGGTTAGTGTCAATCAATAAGTTGGAACAACTTCGTAAGTATATCTGTGACAGAAGAGATATCGAAAGGATCAAAACTTAGCAAGTTTCAAATCCTAAAGTAAAGGAATTTTTGTTGGAATTGATAAAACCTTTTCGATAAAAATTATATATATATATCGTGCGGGAATCCGCCGTTCATATGACTCTTTGATAGAAAGAAATAACAAAAAGGGCATGTTGCTGCCATTTTTGAAAGGATTAAAAATCAACGAAGTAATGTCTAAACCCAATGATTCAAAACAAAGATAAAAGATTCCGGAACAAGGAAACATCCTTTTATTTTCTATTTTCAATTTGAATTGTCGCACCTATTAAATTAACAATTGGATTTGAATCAGAATGCTGAATTCAAATTGATTCTAAATGAGACACAAAAGGGTATTTGAGACTGCTCAATAAACGAAATGCCAAAGGATTTTCTTTGGAGCTATTTGAAAGTTATTTAACTTGAGTTATGAGTATACAAATGATTTTCTTTTTTAGGTAAAGAAAAAGGACTTAATTCTTCATTTTATTCATTTGATGATTTTATGGACTTTTTTTATTTGCCATTCTAATACATAACTTCGAATCATTTTTCTCGAGCCGTACGAGGAGAAAACTTCCTATACGTTTCCAAGGGGGGTTGTTGTTGATCGAATCTATCCCAATGAGCCGTCTATCGAATCGTTGCAATTGATGTTCGGTCCCGAAGAGAGGGAAGAGATCTGCGGAAAGTGGGTTTTTATGATCCAATAAAGAATGAAACTTATTTAAATGTTCCTGCTATTCTATATTTTCTTGAAAAAGGCGCTCAACCTACGGAAACCGTTTATGATATTTTAAAGAGGGCAGAGGTTTTAAAAGAATTTTGATGTAATTAAATAAGTTAAATTTTCAATTAATGAAATAAAAAAAAAAAGAGAGAAAATGAGGTTCTAGCTTGGTATAACTTTTTTTTATTTTATTCTTCCTTTTCTATTCATTTATTTATGTAGATCTTTTATGTAGTGCCAATCCAACACAACTTTTTTTGTTATACTTTTTTTCTTTTTTTTTTCTTTTTACATTGTAATTGTAGTAATTGTATTTTTCATATTGACAAGAGTGTATTGAACAAATATAATTCAATGGTAAAGTAAAAAAAAAAGTGGTATGTCTTCCGCCCAATACATAGGTTTTTTTACTTTATTCAAGGATTCGTTGAATTTGTTGCGATACAAAATTTGGAAAAAATGGATAATATTTGGTCTATAAATGCTTTTTTTATCTAATAATTTCTTGTATTGTCATCTGATCTGTTTGTTTTTATGTTCAGAATACATTAGAAAGCTTTGTTTGGATTTATTGCTAATTCAACATTTTGATTACAGATTACAATCAAAGTTTTTTTTTGATCCCGATTGTATCTACATAATATATCTTTTTGTGGGGTTGCTAACTCAATGGTAGAGTACTCGGCTTTTAAGTGCGGCTAGGATCTTTTACATATTTGGATGAAGCAAGGGATTCGTCTACATCATCGGTATAGTTTATCAGACCACGACTGATCCTGAAAGGAAATGAATGGAAAAAAGAGCATGTCGTATCAATAGAGAATTCGGAGAATATTTCATTTGTACCAACCAAATCGGTATCAAACATTATTTGAATTGAACGAAATGAATTCTAAAGTTTGGTCGATTGAATAAATGGATCGAGCCCTATGGTTCAAATTCTAGGGAAAGAAAGAGTAACGAGCTTATCTTCGTAATGTGAATGATTACCCGATCTAATTAAACGTTAAAAACAAATTAGTGCCTGATACGGGAAAGGCTTCTCCCGCGAGTGGATTATTTCGTTTTTAGTGAATCCTAACTATTAAATTTTCCATTTTCTATATGGAGATGAATGTGTAGAAGAAACGGTATATTGATAAATAGACGTTTCCAAAATCAAAAGAGCGATTGGGTTGAAAAAATAAAGGATTTCTAACCATCTCTTGCTTTGTTATCCTAAAAAAAAACCAATTAGATGGAAAAAAATAGAGAATCCATTGATGAATTTACTTGTCTCCGAGGTACTTATTATTTATTTCAGAATAGAATACCTTGTTTTGACCGTATCGCACTATGTATCATTTGATAATTCAAGAAAACCCCCTACTTTTTTTTTTATGGAAGAATTCCAAAGATATATAGAACTAGATAGGTCTTGGCAACACAACTT